ACTTCCTCGGGAATGAAAAAAAATCGATCTATTTTTATTTGGTATTTTGACCTAAATTCTTTTTTTCTTCGATACTCAATCAAATCCTCCTTTTTGACGATTGAATTCACCTCTATAGTCCCATATTTAGTAATTCCCGAACTATTTCTTCTGTATCGGGGATCATCGAAATAAGCAAGAATACTATTTATACGGAAAAGACCAGTTATGGGTATTTCAATCGAGATACCTGAACGGGGTATTAGTTCTTTTTCTTGTTCTTGATTAGATTGTAATGGAATGATGAATCTATTTCTTCGCCTCTTTGCCAATAAATAAGAATTATCGTCGAGAATGGCGGGATATATGAAATTACAACGGCCATTACATATGATTCGAGCAGGTCCTGAATAATCAAGAAACCACTCCCCCTTTTTACCAGAAGGATCCGACCTAAACAATTTGTGTCTCACTTGATCATTAGTCACCGAAAGGTTAGGAATATATTTTCGTTCGGCAGAAAGAGAATGAATATTTATTTGATCTTGATCCTTGTGGAGCGAAAAAGGGACTATACTGGATCTGTACGGAACCCCTGATAATATCCACAAATGACTTGTTTTTGGTAAGAGATGAACATTACCATATGTATATTCGGGTGCATGGTACACAGCGGTACTCCAGTGCATTTCTCCCTCTGAGTCAGAATAAATATGTTTTCGAACCCTCTCTTTAAAATTCAAGGTGGATGCTTCGGCGCGAATCTCAGCAATCACTTGTTCCGATTCTACATATTGATCATTTTTAACTAAAATAAAACTTTTTGGTGGAATATTCACATTATGTAGAATATCTTGACCCTCAATAGTTACATATAGGTCTATATAACATAGAAAAGCAGGATATCCATGACGTGTACGTGTGGGATGAACCAAATCTTCATTGAATTTTATTTTTCCATTATCAGGAGCTCGTACATGTTCTGCAGTACCGCCTGTAAATACCCCACCGGTATGAAAAGTTCTTAGTGTTAGTTGAGTCCCCGGTTCCCCAATAGATTGACCCGCAATAATACCTACTGCTTCTCCCAATTCGACCAGGTCGCCATGAGTGGGACTGCGGCCATAACATAATCGACAGATCCAAGATGTACTCCTGCAAGTAAAGGGGGTTCTAATAGATATTGGTTGTGCTCGAAAGGTTATGAATCGGTTGACAAGCCCAATCCCAATATCTTGATTTCTAATGGCAATGCATCGTGAACCGATATATATATCGTCTGTTAATACACGACCAATTAATGTTTGGATAAAAATTCTTTCTGTTATCATCCCATTTCGAGGACTCACAGAAATACCTCGGGTGGTGCCACAATCTGTTCTACGTACAACAATGTGTTGAACTACTTCAACAAGTCTGCGCGTGAGGTATCCAGCATCTGAGGTTCGTACAGCAGTATCCACAACTCCTTTGCGAGCTCCGTAGCAGGAAATAATATATTCCGTTAAAGAAAGCCCTTCGCGTAAATTGCTTTGAATGGGTAAATCAATCATTTGTCCTTGAGGATCCGACATTAATCCTCTCATACCTACTAATTGATGGACCTGAGATGCATTTCCTCTAGCCCCCGAAAAAGACATTATATGGACTGGATTAGAAGGATCAGTCATCCTAAAATTAGGATTCATTTCTTGTCGTAAATATTCACTTGTAGCATACCAGATCTCAATGGATTGACGTAATTTTTCTACCGCGTGTACATTCCCATAATGATGGTGTTTTTCCAAAATTAAACTTTGTTGTTCAGCATCTTGTACTAGCCATCCCTTAGAAGGTATTGTTAAAAGATCATCAATTCCTAATGAAATGGATGTAGCAGTGGCGTGCTGGAAACCCAGAGTCTTTACTTGATCCAGTATATGTGATGTATATGCCATTCCAAAGTGATCTATTAATCTGCTAATAAGTCGTTTCATGGCAGTTCCATCTATCGCTTTATTGTGAAAGACTAGATCGGCTCGTTCTGCCATAAGTACCTCCCTATTCAGTTGAGTAGGATTCGACAATAGGTTTGAGTCAGTGATTCGAAGACTGCCTTTCCTCGATCTTGATTAGCATAGAAATTCACGAATTATAATACCAGTTGAGACGGGGGAAGACCCGAATACGGGTATCCTAGAATTTTTTAGCTTAGGTACTATATGAGCAAGCCCGGCAAAACCCCTGTATGGCTTCTTCTATCTCTCGGTAAAAAGAAATATGACCAACAGTGGTTCGAATGTCTATACAAAGGATTTCTTTTTTGACATTTCTTACTATTAGATAGTGCCCATAAATCTCATTATAGGTACCAAAAGATTCACATTGAACTTCGATAGGAACTTCTCTTGGTGCAATGACGCGTTGATCTAGCCGCCATCGAAGCCACAAAGGACTATCTAAATTGATTCGTTTCTGTCGATACGCCCCAAATGCATCATAGGAACTACAAAAATAGGGTTCTTTTCTATACTTATGGTTG